AGAAGTCGAAGACGCGGAATGGTAGTGAATAGAGAAAAAGATTCTTCTGATTTTCTTGTTCCTGAAAATATTCTATCTATCTCCTAGACGCTGTAGAGAATTGAGAATTTTCATGTCTTTCAATTCTCGTACTCGTAATTGGAAAGTTACGGAAGGAGATCCATCATTTTGCAATGAAAACAACATAAAAAACTCTGGACAATTTCGAAATCAGACCAAGCGTCTTAATACATATGCAAAAAAATTCATTATTGGCCCACCATTGATTACAAGATTTAGCTTTTATGAATCGCTATTGCTTTGATACGAATAATGGCAGTCGTTTCAGTATGTTAAGGATACAGATGTATCCACAATTCATTTAGAGTTACTTAATAGCCTATTTCTTATACTATATCTCTCCCCCGTGAAATTCTCGAGCCGAAAGATGGATGCATATGCTGTGTTTCATTTTGCTAAATGATATCAATTAAATGGTGTATCAATTCTATAAATTGGATATAGCAATAAATAAATCAGCAAAATTCTTTTATTTTAGATAGAAGAAATCTTCTATCTAAAATAAAAGAATGTACCCTTCTATCCAAATCCAATTTGGATCGATAAAATAAATCCAAATTATAGATTCCAGCAGTAGATGAATAATTGCAAATTTTTGTGTGTACGAGATTCGAATAACTTCAAAATAACTGACATAATTTTTTATTTTTCCTGATCAGAAAAATACATGAAAAAGAAAGGAGGTAGAAAAATTTTTTGATTTATGGTTAAAGAAGAAAAACAAGAAAACAGGGGTTCTGTTGAATTTCAAGTATTCAGTTTCACCAATAAGATACGGAGACTTGCTTCACATTTGGAATTACACAAAAAAGATTTTTCATCGGAAAGAGGTCTACGAAGACTTTTGGGAAAACGTCAACGTTTGCTGGCTTATTTGGCAAAGAAAAATAGAGTACGTTATAAGAAATTAATAAGTCAGTTGGATATTCGGGAGAAGTAATTTAATCGTTCGAATTTTTTTCTTATTTTATTAGTAGTCTTATAGTAGTCTTAGATTTTGCATTTTGATGAGCCTCGTTTTGAGGAATTCATGGAATAATGAATTAAGGAAGAAAAAAGAATATGAGTCTACCGTTTACAAGAAAAGATCTAATGATAGTCAATATGGGCCCTCACCACCCATCAATGCATGGTGTTCTTCGACTGATCGTTACTCTTGATGGTGAAGATGTTGTTGATTGTGAACCCATATTAGGCTATTTACACAGAGGAATGGAAAAAATCGCAGAAAACAGAACTATTATACAATACTTGCCTTATGTAACACGGTGGGATTATTTAGCTACTATGTTTACAGAAGCAATAACGGTAAATGCACCAGAATTCTTAGAGAATATTCAAATACCTCAAAGAGCCAGCTATATTCGGGTAATTATGTTAGAATTGAGCCGTATAGCTTCTCACTTGTTATGGCTTGGGCCTTTTATGGCGGATCTCGGCGCACAGACTCCTTTTTTCTACATTTTTAGAGAGAGAGAATTGATATATGATCTATTTGAAGCTGCTACAGGTATGCGAATGATGCATAATTACTTTCGCATCGGAGGAGTAGCTGCCGATCTACCTTATGGATGGATCGATAAATGTTTAGATTTCTGTGATTATTTTTTACGAGGAATTGTTGAATATCAACAACTTATTACACGGAATCCTATTTTTTTAGAACGAGTTGAAGGAGTAGGTTTTATTAGCGGAGAAGAAGCTGTAAATTGGGGCTTATCAGGACCAATGTTACGAGCTTCTGGAATACAATGGGATCTTCGTAAAATTGATCCTTATGAGTCTTACAATCAATTCGATTGGAAAGTCCAATGGCAAAAAGAAGGAGATTCGTTAGCTCGCTATTTAGTACGAATTGGTGAAATGAAGGAATCCATCAAAATTATTCAACAGGCTGTAGAGAAAATTCCTGGAGGCCCTTATGAGAATTTAGAAGCCCGACGCTTTAAGAAAGCAAAGAATTCGGAATGGAATGATTTTGAATATAGATTTCTTGGTAAAAAACCTTCCCCAAATTTTGAATTATCAAAGCAAGAGCTTTATGTAAGAGTAGAAGCTCCAAAAGGTGAATTAGGAATTTATCTGGTAGGAGATGACAGTCTTTTCCCCTGGAGATGGAAAATTCGTCCACCCGGTTTTATTAATTTACAAATTCTTCCTCAACTAGTTAAAAAAATGAAATTGGCTGATATCATGACGATATTAGGTAGTATAGATATCATTATGGGGGAAGTTGATCGTTGAAATGATAATAGATAGGGTAGAGGTAGAAACTATCAATTCTTTTTCGAAATCGGAATTATTAAAAGAAGTTTATGGACTGATATGGATTCTACCTATTTTGACCCTCCTACTGGGAATCACAATACAAGTACTTGTAATTGTGTGGTTAGAAAGAGAAATATCCGCATCGATACAACAACGTATTGGTCCTGAATATGCCGGCCCCCTAGGACTGCTTCAAGCTATAGCAGATGGAACTAAGCTGATTTTTAAAGAGGATATCCTCCCATCCCGAGGAGAGATTCCTTTATTTAGCATTGGACCCTCTATAGCAGTCATATCCGTTTTATTAAGTTTTTTAGTTATCCCTTTTGGATATCATTTTGTTTTAGCTGATCTTAGTATTGGTGTTTTTTTATGGATTGCCATTTCAAGTGTTGCTCCTATTGGTCTTCTTATGGCAGGATATAGCTCAAATAATAAATATTCTTTTTCAGGTGGTCTACGAGCAGCTGCTCAATCTATCAGTTATGAAATACCATTAACTTTTTGTGTGCTAGCAATATCTCTACGTGTGATTCGTTAAAAAAGGAGCTTTTCCTCTAAAATCCATTGAATACTTATCTTCCTTTTCTTATTCTGTATTCAGGTCGGTAAGTTAAACTAGATAGCTATATGAGTGAAACAAAACAGCTTATTAATTTGTAGTAAAAATAAAAAATCTCATTTCCTACGTACAAGAAAAAGTTGAAGTAAACATAAGCAGTGTAAACTCTTTACCCCAAGATTGAGATTGTTTGATTAGTCATCATATCTTGAAGCGGGCAAGAATAAAGGATTCACGATATGGAATTCCATTACTAGAATATTTTTTTTTAATTATTACTAGAACTTATAACCATATAAAAGAATCCATAAAAAGTTAGTGAGGGATTAGGAACACTAAAGTACATAAAGGATTAGTAATGAGAGAATCTAAATCATTAGACATTTTTCCTCATAAAAGGAATCATAATAAGGACTTGAAATTGGTGGAAATGATCAAGTAGTACTTTCTTCGGATTCCGATCCAGAGTATATTCCCATTCACTTGTTAAGGAAATAGCTATCAAGAACGAATTAACCCTTTATTTCTTTTTTCTTTTTAAGTATCCCCTTCCCCGGGAAAGAAGAATAGGACAAAAGATATGGAATGCAATACAAAAAAAGATCTTTATCTTTATTTATTCTTTCTTTTATCTATATTCATACAGAATTGAATTCCTCATGAACTAATATCCAATTCTTTTCATTTATTAATTGCTATAACGAGTGTTTTATTCCAATAATAAGTTATTACTGAACAAGAAAAAACTGTCATTTTATTATATAAAGGATAAGATCAATTCGGAAGCGCTTTTTTATTATTTTAGCAGACGGAATTGCTTTGGTCTAATTTAGGATTTTCCAATCAATTTTATCTTACTTAATTCTATCTACGCCCGGGGGATAAGATCGAAAAGAAAAAATCCTTTTTTCTGATCATAGAGGAGCCGTATGAAGCTAAGGTTTCATGTACGGTTTTGGAATAGCGGTGGGAACTGTGATGTTATCATCGACTATGATTATCTAACAGTTCAAGTACGGTTGATATAGTTGAAGCACAGTCAAAATATGGTTTTTTTGGATGGAATCTTTGGCGTCAGCCTATAGGTTTTCTAGTTTTTCTAATTTCTTCTTTGGCAGAATGTGAAAGATTACCTTTTGATTTACCAGAAGCAGAGGAAGAATTAGTAGCGGGTTATCAAACCGAATATTCCGGTATTAAATATGGTTTATTTTATCTTGCTTCTTACCTAAATTTATTAGTTTCCTCATTATTTGTAACTGTTCTCTACTTAGGCGGGTGGAATTTTTCTATTCCCTATATATCCTTTTTTGGATTTTTCCAAATGAATAAAATTGTGGGAATTTTGGAAATGATAATGGGTATCCTTATTACATTAACTAAAGCTTTTTTATTTCTCTTCATTTCTATCACAATAAGATGGACTTTACCCCGGATGAGAATGGATCAGTTATTAAATCTTGGATGGAAATTTCTTTTACCTATTTCTCTGGGCAATCTCTTATTAACAACTTCTTCCCAACTAGTTTCACTATAAATAAGATAATACAATAACAGTAAGAATATCTTCAACACAAAAGTTCTCTCAAACAAGAGAAAGAAACATACCTTTTTCATAGATATTTAGAATATGTTCCCTATGATAACTGGGTTCATTAGTTATGGTCAACAAACAATACGTGCCGCAAGATACATTGGTCAAGGTTTCATAATTACCTTATCCCACACAAATCGTTTACCTATAACGATTCACTACCCTTATGAAAAATCAATTACATCAGAGCGTTTCCGCGGGCGAATACACTTTGAATTTGATAAATGTATTGCATGTGAAGTATGTGTTCGTGTATGCCCAATAGATCTACCCCTTGTGGATTGGAGATTTGAAAAGGATATTAAAAAGAAACAATTGCTTAATTATAGTATTGATTTCGGAGTTTGTATATTTTGTGGTAACTGTGTTGAATATTGTCCGACAAACTGTTTATCAATGACTGAAGAATATGAACTTTCTACTTATGATCGTCATGAATTGAATTACAATCAAATTGCTTTGAGTCGGTTACCAGTCTCCATAATGGGAGATTACACAATTCAAACAATTAGGAATTCGCCTCAAAGTAAAATAGACGAAGAAAAATCTTGGAATTCAAGAACGATTACTGATTACTAGGTACTAGGATTTTTTTGTTAGAAAAATCCAATAGTTTTTTACTAACTATAAAGAAAAATGAATAACTACTGCTTATTACAAATTATTCATGATTTAAAATGAGAGTAGATTTTCGTGATGTGATTTCTAACTATACAATTTATATATAAATATCCTAATCCCTTTTTCTTTCCTTGAATCTTTTAGTTTTAGTCAGTTCATGAAAAATTTTATACTATTAATTTCTTCTTATGCATAATGGATTTACCTGGACCAATACATGAGATTCTTGTGCTATTTGGGGGATTTGTTCTTCTACTAGGGGGTCTAGGAGTAGTATTACTTACCAACCCCATTTATTCTGCCTTTTCGCTGGGATTAGTTCTTGTTTGTATATCCTTATTCTATTTTTTATTGAATTCCTACTTTGTAGCTGTCGCACAACTTCTTATTTATGTGGGAGCCATAAATGTCTTGATCATATTTGCTGTAATGTTTGTAAATGGCTCAGAGTGGTCTAAAGATAAGAATTATTGGACTATTGGAGATGGGTTTACTTCACTCGTTTCTATAACTATTCCTTTTTCACTAATGACTACTATCCCAGATACGTCATGGTATGGAATTCTTTGGACTACAAGATCAAACCAAATAGTAGAACAGGGTCTCATAAATAACGTTCAACAAATTGGGATTCATTTAGCAACCGATTTTTATCTTCCGTTTGAACTCATTTCCCTAATTCTTCTAGTTTCTTTAATAGGTGCAATTACTATGGCTAGACAATAATAAATTCTAAGAATTTCAAATCTAAAAAAATAACTAAAGAATAAAACAATTTTGATTTAGTAAAATCCATCTACTGTCAACACAACAAATACTTTCTTTTCTCTTTTGTTGCGTAATTGTTCTATTCTAATTAATTGAATCGGTTCAATTCTTGTCCTCATATTGAAATGAATCGAGATTGATAAGGAGTTAGTTAATGATGTTTGAGCATGTACTTTTTTTGAGTGTCTATTTATTTTCGATTGGTATCTATGGATTGATTACAAGCCGAAACATGGTTAGAGCTCTAATATGTCTTGAACTTATACTGAATTCAATTAATCTAAATCTCGTAACATTTTCTGCTCTATTTGATAGTCGCCAATTAAAAGGAGACATTTTCGCAATTTTTGTTATAGCCCTTGCGGCGGCTGAAGCAGCTATTGGACTATCCATTCTTTCTTCCATCCATCGTAACAGGAAATCAACTCGTATCAATCAATCGAATTTTTTGAATAATTAGACATAGAATTCTCTAAACAAAGGCACATATATAATAATATGGAACATTAAGATTAATAAAATTCGAGTCTTCTTTTCTTATTTTTATTTGAGAATACCCATTTTTGAAGTAAGTTATTTCAGAGTATTCTTTTTTACTTATTGAATTTTGCATTTTTGCAATTCATTGATATTGCAATATTCAAATTGCAATAATTTATATTGCAAAGATAATAGCCAATTTATTGGCTAATTCGAATTAGTATGTAGAATTCGTATAATTATGACTGTTGAAGCCTTAAATTCAAGTCTCTTGGCTCTTTTCACGCTTTCTCACAAACAGATTAAGAAATATATTGCATTATTTATTAAAGTTTGGATAAACCATTGCTTCGTCTGGTGTTTACAATACATAGAACTTATATAGTACTAATTTCATTTTACCAGATCGAAAATTGTTATGTTGAAAAGGAAAATTTCTAGATCCAATGTCACATTCTGTAAAAATTTATGATACATGTATAGGATGCACTCAATGTGTACGAGCTTGTCCAACAGATGTATTAGAAATGATACCTTGGGATGGATGTAAAGCCAAGCAAATTGCTTCTGCGCCGAGAACCGAAGATTGTGTGGGTTGTAAGAGATGCGAATCCGCCTGTCCAACAGATTTTTTAAGTGTCCGCGTTTATTTAGGGCCTGAAACAACCCGCAGCATGGCTCTATCTTATTGATACGTTACAAAAAACTCCACTTGAATCGTCTGATTCCTCTTTACCGAAGAAGCCTGTGCTCAAAATAATCGAGCATGGGCTTTTCTGGTCAAAACGTATCTTGTCTTTATTACTTTATCATGAGTTATTTTCCTTGGTTAACAATACTTGTTGTTTTTCCGATATTTGCAGGTTCATTAATTTTCTTTTTACCCCATAAAGGAAACAAAATCGTTAGGTGGTATACTATATCTATTTGTTTATTAGAATTCCTTCTAATGACTTATGCATTCTGTTATCATTTCCAATTAGAGGATCCCTTAATCCAATTAAGGGAGGATTCTAAATGGATAGATGTTTTTGATTTCCACTGGAGATTGGGAATCGATGGACTTTCATTAGGATCTATTTTATTGACAGGATTTATCACTACTTTAGCTACTTTAGCGGCTTGGCCAATTACCCGGAATTCGCGATTATTCTATTTCCTGATGCTAGCAATGTATAGCGGTCAAATAGGATTATTTTCTTCACGAGACCTTTTACTTTTTTTTATCATGTGGGAGTTAGAATTAATTCCTGTTTACTTACTTTTAGCCATGTGGGGGGGAAGAAGGCGTCTATATTCAGCTACCAAGTTTATTTTGTATACTGCAGGTGGTTCCATTTTTTTCTTAATCGGAGTTCTGGGTATGGGCTTATATGGTTCCAACGAACCAAGCTTAGACTTGGAACGATTGATTAATCAATCATACCCTGCAACACTGGAAATACTACTTTATTTTGGCTTCCTTATTGCTTATGCTGTCAAATTGCCGATTATACCTCTACATACGTGGTTACCAGATACCCACGGGGAAGCACATTACAGTACATGTATGCTTTTAGCGGGAATCCTATTAAAGATGGGAGCATACGGATTGATTCGGATCAATATGGAATTGTTACCTCATGCTCATTATCTATTTTCCCCCTGGTTGGTAATAATAGGAGCGGTGCAAATAATCTATGCAGCTTCAACTTCTCTTGGTCAACGAAATTTCAAAAAAAGAATAGCCTACTCCTCCGTATCTCACATGGGTTTCATAATTATAGGAATTGGTTCCATAACCAACATTGGACTAAATGGAGCTATTTTACAAATATTATCCCATGGATTTATCGGTGCTACACTATTTTTCTTGGCAGGAACGGCTTGTGATAGAATGCGTCTTGTTTATCTCGAAGAACTGGGAGGGATATCTATACCAATGCCAAAAATGTTTACTATGTTTAGTAGCTTTTCAATGGCTTCTCTTGCCTTACCAGGAATGAGCGGTTTTGTTGCAGAATTAGTAGTATTTTTTGGACTAATTACTAGTCCAAAATTTATGTTAATGCCAAAAATGCTAATTACTTTTGTAATGGCAATTGGAATGATATTAACTCCTATTTATTTATTATCTATGTTACGCCAGATGTTCTATGGATACAAGTTATTTCATGTTCCAAACGCAAATTTTGTGGATTCTGGACCACGAGAACTCTTTCTTTTAATCTGTATCTTTTTACCAGTAATAGGAATTGGTATTTATCCAGATTTTGTTCTCTCGCTATCCGTTGACAGGGTAGAGGCTCTCTTATCCAATTATTATCCTAAATAGGATTTTCTTTTTTTAACTAGTCCGCTCTATATTTCATGAAAAACCAAAAACAAAAAATTCTGAAAAAAGTAAAAAAGTCTAATTAGATCTATTTCGAATTTTTGGGAACCCCTTTGAACGTCTTTTCAAAGGGGTTCTCCAATCAAACAAAAATGGGAAAAAACCTTCATTTTATGAATGTTTTATGTTATGTAATCATTTAGATGGTAATGTAAATGAACCATAACTATGTAAACCTATTCCTAAAAGATTGATACCAAAATAGCAGATCCAAATTATAAGAAATCCTATCGAAGCTACAAATGCAGAATTCGTACCCTTCCAATTTGGATTTGTTCTACTATGTAAATAAATTGCAAATATGGTCCAGGTAATAAATGCCCAAGTTTCCTTAGGATCCCAATTCCAATAGGATCCCCACGCCTCATTAGCCCATACTGCTCCACAAAGAATACCTATGGTTAAAAGGGTAAACCCTAAACTAATAACACGATAACTCCAAGAATCCAAACGCTCAGTTAATTGATATTTGTAATAATTTGGAAATGAAGGAAAAGAGGTGTTTTTTAAGGCACTTCTTTTTGCATAGAAATATTCAATCTCACTAAATAAAAATGTTTTAAGTAATTTTTTTTTTTTCTTTTTAGAAAAGAAATCGAAATTCTTTCGAAATCTAATGATTAGAAGAGCGGCGGATAATAAGGATCCGCACAAAAGAGTTGCATAGCTTAGTAACATCATACTGACATGCATCATTAACCACTGAGATTGGAGAGCAGGTACTAGTATTGTAGATTGATGCATTTCAGTTAAAAGACCTGACGTGGCAAAGCCTTGCGTTAAAATAGTACTTGGCGTAGTTATTGCGCTTAAATCATTTTTAGAGTTCTGTATCTTAGGAATAGTATGAAGAATATACAGAGCCCATGAAAGGAAGATCAATGACTCATATAAATTACTTAATGGAAAATGTCCCGAAGAAACCCAACGAGAAACTAAGAATCCTGTTATAGATAAAAAAGTAGCTATCATTCCTTTTTCTGACGAATCACGTAATCCCCTAAGTTCACGAACTAATAAGGTTATCAAATGAATCGTAATCACAATTGAAATAGTTGAGAAAGAGATATGAGTTAGTATATGTTCTAAAGTTGCAAATAGCATAAGGAGAAGGTCCCATTACAAAATTGGAAATTTCGAATTGAATCCATTTTCTAATCTATTGTATTCTTTTTCGAGAATGCCGCCACTCGGACTCGAACCGAGATGCTTGAGCACTGCTTCCTAAGAGCAGCGTGTCTACCAATTTCACCATGGCGGCTAACTTGAAGTAATAGTTAACTTAAAAGAATAATAGTTATTTTCTCACGAATCGTCGAGATTGGGAGAATCTATAGAATTTAGGAAAATTAGAATTTCATCATTAAATACAAAGAGTTTTGTATTTTGAAACAAAGCCTTTACGCTCTTATTAATACGATTTACCAGTCCTAAACCAATTTATTTGTGAATTTTGGATTTTGGATAAGATAGGTAGAAATTAAAAATCCTATTGCAAGAATACTCTACTTTTGATAATGGAATCCTCATAAAAATATAGGAGGATTCTATTATCAAAAGTTCTTTGATAGGAAAAAAGAATACTGAGGACACAATATACCAAAACTTTTGTTCTATATAACAGAATAACAGAAGGATTAGTTCTAAGAATATTGTACCCAGGAATTCGACACATAAAAGTACATTCATTAATGAATCCAAATTATTTATTCATATTAAATAATTGGAATTTCTTTAAGATCGGTCAATTCAGATTATTCCAAAACCTGATTATTTGTTTGTTACCCAGAAAAACCTTTTGGTTTTGGATGCTCGTTGCCGCTCAAAAATGATCTTGATTTTGCTAAGGAATAAGATTGTACTATGGAAAAATAAGTTTTTTTCTTCCAAATATTTTTACGAATACGCTTTTTTGACATCGAAGTACGTTTTTTTGGAACTGCCATTCAAAAGGGGAATTTGTTTTTTCTAGTTGTATGTGAAAGACATCTATTGCTGCAAATCAATCCTTCTTTCTGTTTTTTCTTAGTATTTATACTTAGATACTGAAAGATAATGAAATTTGAAATTATTTTTTACTTCATTTTGTCTAATATGGATAAGACAAGAGTTTTTCGCGTATTTTTCTTATATATTTTAGACTTTGTTTTAATAATATACAATATATACAAAGATATATTATATACAAAGGGTTTTCTATTTAAATCAATTTATATATCAAATATACTTTATATATCAAATATACTCCATATATAAATCTAAGGTATGGGGGATAAGCCCTCATATAATATGGGGAGATAAAACGAAGGTAAAATTCAAATAGTTAATTAAGTTGAGAAGATATTTAAGAATTGAATTCAAGTCAAAATAAAAAAATTATTAGTCTCTTAAACAAGACATTCTAAAACTTAGATAATTCTAGTCATTAGGATTTCCATTTTATATGAAGTAAAGAATATTCAAGAATTTCCGATAAATATAAAATTCAAATATAGTTGAAATTCAATCAATCAGTTACGAAATAAGAGAGCTATTTCATTTTAACAGAAAGAAATAAAAAAAAGAATAGAAAGTAAACTGATTCAATCTTTTTTTGTATTTTAATAAATATCTTTTTTTATCTAATAACTAAATAACGAAATTCTTTGATTAACTTTTTGAATTTAAGCAACTAAACCCATTCTGAATTTTTGAATATTTCACTGAGACAAATTTTGAAAAAATCAGAATTCCAGTATTTTTTCTTATTCTTAATTTTTTTTTTTAATTCCTTCAGAAAGAAATAAGAATAGGTTTGGTGAATCGGAAACAATTTTATAGAAAAAAGAACTATAAATTTCAACTAAAAATTGCTATTTCTTTTCTTATGGAACATACATATCAATATGCCTGGGTAATCCCTCTTCTCCCACTTCCAGTTATTATGTCAATGGGGTTTGGGCTTTTTCTTATTCCGACAGCAACAAAAAATCTTCGTCGCATATGGGCTTTTCCTAGTGTTTTACTCTTAAGTATAGCTCTGGTATTCTCAGTTCACCTGTCTATTCAACAAATAAAAGGGAGTTCTATCTATCAATATCTATGGTCTTGGACCATCAATAATGATTTTTCCTTAGAATTTGGATACTTGATTGACCCCCTTACTTCTATTATGTTAATACTAATTACTACTGTAGGAATCTTGGTTCTTATTTATAGTGACGATTATATGTCTCACGATGAAGGATATTTGAGATTTTTCATTTATATAAGTTTTTTTACTACTTCCATGTTGGGGTTGGTTACTAGTTCCAATTTGATACAAATTTATTTTTTTTGGGAACTTGTGGGAATGTGTTCCTATTTATTGATAGGCTTTTGGTTTACACGACCAATTGCAGCGAGTGCTTGTCAAAAAGCTTTTGTAACTAATCGTGTAGGGGATTTTGGTTTGTTATTAGGAATTTTAGGTTTTTTTTGGATAACAGGTAGTTTAGAGTTTCGAGATTTGTTCAAAATAGCTAATAACTGGATTCCTAATAATGGGATTAATTCATTACTTACTACTTTGTGTGCTTTTTTATTATTTCTTGGTGCAGTTGCAAAATCTGCACAATTCCCTCTTCACGTATGGTTACCCGATGCTATGGAAGGACCCACTCCCATTTCGGCTCTTATACACGCAGCAACTATGGTTGCTGCGGGGATTTTTCTTATAGCTCGACTTCTTCCTCTTTTCATATCCCTACCTTGGATAATGAGTTTCATTTCCTTAGTAGGTACAATAACACTTTTCTTAGGAGCGACTTTAGCTCTTGCTCAGAGAGATATTAAAAGAAGCTTAGCCTATTCTACAATGTCTCAATTGGGTTATATGATGTTAGCTCTAGGTATAGGTTCTTATCAAGCAGCTTTATTCCATTTGATCACTCATGCTTATTCGAAAGCTTTATTGTTCTTGGGATCCGGATCCGTTATTCATTCAATGGAACCTCTTGTTGGATATTCACCAGATAAAAGTCAGAATATGGTTCTTATGGGTGGTTTAAAAAAATATGTTCCTATTACAAGAACGACTTTTTTATTGGGTACACTTTCTCTTTGTGGTATTCCACCTCTTGCTTGCTTCTGGTCCAAAGATGAAATCCTTAGTAATACTTGGTTGTATTCACCTTTTTTTGGAATAATAGCTTCTTTTACTGCAGGATTAACTGCATTTTATATGTTTCGAATATATTTACTTACTTTTGATGGGCATTTGCGTGTTCATTTTCAAAATTACAGTAGTACTAAAGAAGGTTCGTTGTATTCAATATCCTTATGGGGAAAAAGCATACCCAAAGGAGTCAATAGAGATTTTGTTTTGTCAACAACGAAGAGTGGAGTTTCTTTTTTTTCACAAAATATACCCAAAATTTCTGGTAATACAAGAAATAGGATAGGATTCTTTAGTACTTCCTTTGGAGCTAAAAATACTTTTGTCTATCCTCGCGAAACTGGAAATACTATGCTATTTCCTCTTCTTATATTACTGCTTTTTACTTTGTTCATTGGATCCATAGGAATCCCTTTTGATAATGGAGTAATGGATAATGGAACATCGGAGTTAACCATATTATCAAAGTGGTTAACCCCTTCAATAAGCTTTTTCGAGGAAAGTTCTAATTCTTCCATAAATTCATATGAATTTCTCACTAATGCAATTTCTTCTGTAAGTTTAGCTATTTTTGGTCTATTCATAGCATATATATGCTATGGATCCGCTTATTCTTTTTTTCAGAATTTGAATTTTAAAAATTCCCTTGTAAAAGGGAATCCCAAAAAGAACTTTTTGGATCAAGTAAAAAAAAAGGTATACAGCTGGTCATATAATCGCGGTTATATAGATTTTTTCTATACTAGGCTCTTTATCCTGGGTATAAGAAGATTTGCCGAACTAACGCATTTTTTTGATAAAGGTGTTATTGATGGAATTATCAATGGAGTGGGTCTTGCTGGTTTTTGTATAGGAGAAGAAATTAAATATGTGGGGGGAGGGCGAATATCGTCTTATCTATTCTTTTTATTATGTTATGTATCCTTATTCTTATTCTTTTTTCTTCCTTAATTCATTATTCCATGAATTCCTCAAAACGAGGCTCATCAAAATGCAAAATCTAAGACTACTATAAGACTACTAATAAAATAAGAAAAAAATTCGAACGATTAAATTACTTCTCCCGAATATCCAACTGACTTATTAATTTCTTATAACGTACTCTATTTTTCTTTGCCAAATAAGCCAGCAAACGTTGACGTTTTCCCAAAAGTCTTCGTAGACCTCTTTCCGATGAAAAATCTTTTTTGTGTAATTCCAAATGTGAAGCAAGTCTCCGTATCTTATTGGTGAAACTGAATACTTGAAATTCAACAGAACCCCTGTTTTCTTGTTTTTCTTCTTTAACCATAAATCAAAAAATTTTTCTACCTCCTTTCTTTTTCATGTATTTTTCTGATCAGGAAAAATAAAAAATTATGTCAGTTATTTTGAAGTTATTCGAATCTCGTACACACAAAAATTTGCAATTATTCATCTACTGCTGGAATCTATAATTTGGATTTATTTTATCGATCCAAATTGGATTTGGATAGAAGGGTACATTCTTTTATTTTAGATAGAAGATTTCTTCTATCTAAAATAAAAGAATTTTGCTGATTTATTTATTGCTATATCCAATTTATAGAATTGATACACCATTTAATTGATATCATTTAGCAAAATGAAACACAGCATATGCATCCATCTTTCGGCTCGAGAATTTCACGGGGGAGAGATATAGTATAAGAAATAGGCTATTAAGTAACTCTAAATGAATTGTGGATACATCTGTATCCTTAACATACTGAAACGACTGCCATTATTCGTATCAAAGCAATAGCGATTCATAAAAGCTAAATCTTGTAATCAATGGTGGGCCAATAATGAATTTTTTTGCATATGTATTAAGACGCTTGGTCTGATTTCGAAATTGTCCAGAGTTTTTTATGTTGTTTTCATTGCAAAATGATGGATCTCCTTCCGTAACTTTCCAATTACGAGTACGAGAATTGAAAGACATGAAAATTCTCAATTCTCTACAGCGTCTAGGAGATAGATAGAATATTTTCAGGAACAAGAAAATCAGAAGAATCTTTTTCTCTATTCACTACCATTCCGCGTCTTCGACTTCTATTAGTTTCTTTTCTTCTTTAATGCAATAGCTATAGTTTGATATAGAATCCATTTCTCAAAGTAATGGAAACCATTCTCTTATA